AAATTCTATCCCCTAAGAGCCGTACAGGCACCTTTTGATGCATACGGCTCAACCAAAATTGCGAAAAAAAAAAGATTCTAGTTCTCTTTTTTTTCCTAGCAGTCCATTTCTAGCTTCTAAGGAAGGGGTTGTTCTTAGATTTTGAAAAAGGTTTTTATCCTTTCTTAGAATTCTAATAGAATTCAAAAAAATGAAGCTTATTGGACTAACTCCTCTTTGATATTTTTTTTGCATCGACTAAATCACGATGTCATTTTCTTGTTCCTGAATAGGGCTTCCTCAATTTGTTATTAAATTTTTTTAGGTTTATGCTCTACTCCGAGTAAAGATCTGCCCGATTTAAATTTGCACATATAGGACAAATGACTCAAATACCGCGTCTTTTTTTTTCAATTCATTTCTTTTCTTTCTTTCATGTTCATGTTTTTGTTTTAACAGTTTGAGATCGCACCTATTTCGAATTTAGTTAGAAATGAAATGACTTAGTATATAAGTAGTAATTAGATATTATATTAATTACTAGTTGGGTTTTTGTTAAACGAAGCCTAAATACTTGATTTTATTGGTATAAATAAACCATAAATTATTCTAATTCATAATATGACTTTTAAGATCCCCTCAAAAATTAAATCTAATTCCACTTTTTATTGTACTTCGCGCTACAAATTTTTAATGATTCCATCAATATTTTTGGGCGAAATGGAGAATATCTCGATCGGGGGAGAAAATGGGGAAATTCCATATGGCCCAATGTATCTGACAAGTCGCACTATACGTCAACCCAAGATGCATCTTCTTCTCCCGGATTTCGAAAAGGTACTTTTGGAACACCAATAGGCATGAAATGAAAGAAAAAAGAATTAAATACTCTAGTTCACTTTGATGTGGAAGCGTAACAATGGAGTTATTGTCTTAACATTGTCTTAACAATGTGTCTTAATAATATTTTATTATATCTATTTGATATATAGATTGAATAAGTACATAAAATGGGGAAAAAGGGAAAAGGAGGACAGAATGAGTCAAAATAAAGGAAATTTTTAACGAATAGATTTTTTAAATGATGAACAAATATCGATACCTTGCTTTATATAAAATGGGGTTAACCCCCATTGCGTATTGGTACTTATCGGATATAGAATAGATCTGCTTCTCTTTTTTCCTATGAACCTAATTGTTCCATTATTACTAAAATAACAGAACAAATCTTAATACTTTCTTCTCAAAAATCCACTAAAGGGAGGGAAGTACATAGTATAGTTTTTTCCAATGCAATAAAGTTACATAGTGTCTATTTTTCGTTCATAAAGAGGTAGTTCCATGGGTTTGCCTTGGTATCGTGTTCATACCGTTGTATTGAATGATCCCGGCCGTTTGCTTTCTGTTCATATAATGCATACAGCTTTAGTTGCTGGTTGGGCCGGTTCAATGGCTTTGTATGAATTAGCGGTTTTTGATCCGTCTGATCCTGTTCTTGATCCAATGTGGAGACAGGGTATGTTTGTTATACCCTTCATGACTCGTTTAGGAATAACCAATTCGTGGGGTGGTTGGAGTATTACAGGGGGGACTATAACAAATCCGGGTATTTGGAGTTACGAAGGTGTAGCTGGAGCACATATCGTGTTTTCTGGTTTGTGCTTCTTAGCAGCTATCTGGCATTGGGTGTATTGGGATTTAGAAATCTTTTGTGATGAACGTACAGGAAAACCTTCTTTGGATTTGCCCAAGATCTTTGGAATTCATTTGTTTCTTTCGGGAGTGGCTTGTTTTGGTTTTGGTGCATTTCATGTAACAGGATTATATGGTCCTGGAATATGGGTGTCCGACCCCTATGGACTAACCGGAAAGGTCCAACCTGTAAATCCAGCCTGGGGGGTGGAAGGCTTTGATCCTTTTGTTCCTGGAGGAATAGCCTCTCATCATATTGCAGCAGGAACGTTGGGCATATTAGCGGGCTTATTTCATCTTAGCGTCCGTCCGCCCCAGCGTCTGTATAAAGGATTACGTATGGGTAATATTGAAACTGTCCTTTCCAGTAGTATCGCTGCTGTCTTTTTTGCAGCTTTTGTTGTTGCGGGAACTATGTGGTATGGTTCAGCAACTACTCCCATCGAATTATTTGGTCCTACTCGTTATCAATGGGATCAAGGATACTTCCAGCAAGAAATATATCGAAGGGTTAGTGCTGGGTTAGCCGAGAATCAAAGTTTATCAGAATCGTGGGCTAAAATTCCCGAAAAGTTGGCTTTTTATGACTATATTGGCAATAATCCGGCAAAGGGGGGATTATTTAGAGCAGGTTCGATGGACAACGGGGATGGAATAGCTGTTGGTTGGTTAGGACACCCTATTTTTAGAGATAAAGAGGGGCATGAACTTTTTGTACGTCGTATGCCTACTTTTTTTGAAACATTTCCGGTTGTTTTGGTAGACGGCGATGGAATTGTTAGAGCTGATGTTCCTTTTAGAAGGGCAGAATCAAAATATAGTGTCGAACAGGTAGGTGTAACTGTTGAGTTTTATGGTGGCGAACTTAATGGAGTCAGTTATAGTGATCCTGTGACTGTGAAAAAATATGCGAGACGCGCTCAATTGGGTGAAATTTTTGAATTAGATCGTGCTACTTTAAAATCAGATGGTGTTTTTCGTAGTAGTCCAAGGGGTTGGTTTACTTTTGGGCATGCTTCGTTTGCTCTGCTCTTCTTTTTCGGACACATTTGGCATGGTGCTAGAACCCTGTTCAGAGATGTTTTTGCTGGTATTGATCCTGATTTGGATGTTCAAGTGGAATTTGGAGCATTCCAAAAAATTGGAGATCCAACTACAAGAAGACAAGTTGTTTGATGCAAGATTTCCTTGTTTTTTTTTTTTTCACTTCTATTTGATTTAACATAGGGGTACTGGAAAATCTTGATTGAAATTCGAGGATGATCTGGTCCCAAGTAAACAAAACAGGTATGGAAGTTATAATTTTAAACCACGATCAAATTTATGGAAGCATTGGTTTATACATTCCTCTTAGTATCGACTTTAGGAATCATTTTTTTCGCTATCTTTTTTCGGGAACCTCCTAAAGTTCCAACTAAAAAGTGAAATTTTTTTTCATTATCTCAATTGAAGTAATCAGCCTCTGAAGAGGCTGATTACTTCAATTAGTCCCCGTGTTCTTCGAATGGATCTCTTAGTTGTTGGGAGGGTTGCCCAAAGGCAGTATATAGGGCGTACCCAGTAAAACTTACAAGTAACCCAGATATAGAGATGGCGACTAGGGTTGCTGTTTCCATTTTTATATAATTTCAAGACCACAATGGATCTATGCTAAGATCGTTTATTTACAACGGAATGGTATACAAAGTCAACAGATCTCAATGAATACAAAATAAATTTTATGGCTACACAAACTGTTGAGGGTAGTTCTAGATCTGGTCCAAGACGAACTGCTGTAGGGGATTTATTGAAACCATTGAATTCAGAATATGGTAAAGTAGCTCCTGGATGGGGAACAACCCCTTTGATGGGTATTGCAATGGGTCTATTTGCGGTATTCCTATCTATTATTTTGGAGATTTATAATTCTTCCATTTTATTAGACGGAATTTCAATGAATTAGTCTCATAGGAATCACGAACTTTTCAATACAAAAAAGGGGAAGTGAAGCATGTAGGTCTCAAATTTTGAGTTTATTCTCTTTTGGAAGTTCGACCGCGCAATTTATTTTTTTCTGTATTTCCGGAATATGAGTGTGTGACTTGTTAAAATTGATCCTATGGATAGTATAGATAATATGTCTGTCATCTTAATAAAGATGGTTTACTTCGTCAGATATTCATTCTGGTATCCGAAGCACGGAATAGATGAAACACGGATCATGAACTATTCGAACTATGATTCATACTCAATATGAAAACCTCGTAACCGAAGATTTTTCTTTTTTTTTTTCAAAGTCTCATTTATGCTTGTTTTGATCAAAACACTCTTTTTTCTTTCTTATTTTTTTTTTTTTTCAGTTATTATATAGATTCTATTCATTGAATAAGATAAGTGATCATCCAATGGTTCTTACTCAGTGAACTTTGGACTTTTAAGGTTTTATTGAATCATCGTGGTTTTAGTATGAATCTGAAGTTTCAATGGATTCGTAGGACTTAACAAGGTAATTCCTATCAAATCAAATAAACAAAAAAAAAGAAATAGGCATAGAGAAAATTCAAAAGGCCTGTAACTATCAACACAAGATACAAGATAAAGATGAAAGAGCCAACTTGATTTTTTGGCATTTAACCACAAAGAAGAGCTTTTGATTTTGATTCGTTCGTATTATTCAAATAAGATTGAATGATATATAAGTTTCAAACTTTTTATTATATATCCCAGTATTTTGGTCTTTTTGTTTGAGCTGTACGAGATGAAATTCTCATATACAGTTCTCGGGGGGGGGCCTCGGTTTACCTATCTCAATAAAGTCTATGATTGGTTCGAAGAACGTCTTGAGATTCAGGCGATTGCAGATGACATAACTAGTAAATACGTCCCTCCTCATGTCAACATATTTTATTGTTTAGGGGGAATTACGCTTACTTGCTTTTTAGTACAAGTAGCTACGGGATTTGCTATGACTTTTTACTATCGTCCAACTGTCACTGAAGCTTTTGCTTCTGTTCAATACATAATGACTGAAGCTAACTTTGGTTGGGTAATCCGATCAGTTCATCGATGGTCAGCAAGTATGATGGTCTTAATGATGATTCTACACGTATTTCGTGTATATCTTACCGGTGGTTTTAAAAAACCTCGCGAATTAACTTGGGTTACAGGTGTGGTTCTGGCCGTATTAACCGCATCCTTTGGTGTAACAGGTTATTCCTTACCTTGGGATCAAATTGGTTATTGGGCAGTAAAAATTGTAACAGGTGTACCTGAGGCTATTCCGGTAATAGGATCGCCCCTGGTAGAATTATTACGCGGAAGTGCTAGTGTGGGACAATCCACTTTGACCC